GACTAGAGAAGGGGATTTTCCTACAAAAGATGAAAAGTGCTTAGCTTCAAACGGGATGACTTGTGTACTTCCTTTGAGCCCCATATACACCGTCGCCTCTTTTGCGACTGCTAAATATTTTTTGGATTACATAAGTAATCTTAATTATCAGGATGATTCTCCACCCTTCTATCAGTTGCAACATGAAGAACATGCCTTAGCTTATGGGTAAAATAAAGAAAGAAGTGTGCTATACTATTTATTATTACCGAAGGCTTTGGCTTCTATGGGACCAGCTGAACATGAGGGACCCCTTTCAAAGAAGATAGGGGCACCGATTCGAAGGGTTCTTGTCGGGAATACTTTCATATAACATAGAATAGCCTTATAGAGTATAAAGGGGCTCTCTAAGTTTTTGATGGGCTTGAGGCCTGAGTTCGAGAATGTTAGATCCTCAATTCAACATCGAGTTCCTCTACCAGACATTGAGAGAGCAGTTGCTGATGTGAGATCCGAGGAGACTCGACTTGAGCCCCTTTACTTAGGTTGGGTGCTGGGGGTCGATCTTATATTACTCAGGGTGCTTCAGATCAGGTTCTTGCGGCTGAACATGCTTCGGGACATCGACCCTATGGTCAGAATCTTCAATCTGGAAGCTCCGCTGGTGCATCAGGCCAACGAGACATGTCCAAGATCGCCACTATTGCAAGAAGCGGGGTCACATGATTGCAGACTCTCGTAAGCGGCAGAATGCAAATTCTCGCCGACAGTCAGACACAGCTCATCTTGCTGCTCCCCCAGAGACGCCTACTGAATCGGAGACTTCCTAATCCCCTTACTCCATAGGGCCTCTGCAGCATTACTTCTATGATCTTAGGAGCACTCCCACACCCGACACAGATAGTTTTACCCCACGACAGCGGAAGCAGATTCAGAGGTTGAATCCGTCTTGTCATATCTCTTCCTCCTCTGTTACAGGTATTTGATCCCCCTTACGCTTACAACATAGGGGGCTGCTTACTTTCTTCGGGTGCATCGAAGAATATTACAGGTGATTCTTCACTTCTTTCTTCTCTTCGTTCTCCATCTTAGTTCCTTTTTGTTTAAACTGAAAACTCCGAACAATTCCCTCTAGCCAGTCTTGGTACTCTCTCTCGTTATCATCGAATATGTTCTGCTCTTTTTCATTTTCCCGCTCTCTCAGCGAATCTTCTTTCCGGCTTGAAAAAAAAAATGCTTATATTCACTTCTCTCCTACCTCCTGTCTTGAACAGGATCATGCGATAGGCCCTTAAGGGGATTGGGAAGGACCATAGAGTTGGCAAGCTCTCTTTTTTGGAGAAACTTCGTTTACCTCAGTCTTTTGCCTTTTCCGCTGTGTCTGGTGTTGTTCCCTCCCCCTTTTTTGTTGTGGCATCGTAGATTAGGACATGTCTGCAGCCCAAGGCTTAGATATTTTTTTTTCTACTGGAATGTTGGGGTCTGTACCTAACATTGAGATTTCTACTTATATGGGTTGCAAACGGGGAAAAGGCTCGGCCCTTCCTTTATTTAAGAAGCTCTTTCTACTTCTCCTTTTGATCTTGTGTCCGAAGTCCATCCTGCCCCTCTGTTATCGAAAGGAGGATCATCCGTATATGTTATTTTTGACAGAACAATGAAAAAATTTACTAAAAAAAAGGGTTTTCCTTGGGGGTATATCTCCGCTGCCTTCTGAACTCTGCTTGCTTCAACTCACTTCACTTACAAAGCGCTTTCCCAACGATCCTGCCCCCGCACTCCTCAGCAGAATGGAGTTGCCGAGCGGAAACATCGCCATATACATATATTGGAGACAACTTGCTCTCTCTTGCTCTCAGCTTCAGCCCAAAAAAACTAGGGACAGAAGCAGTTTTGACTGCCGTATCTTTTTTGAACCGAATACCTTCCTCTGTCATCTCTGGTCTGTCTCTTTTTGAAAGAAGATTGTCTACCCCGCCTGACTATGAAGAGCTTCGAGGGTAGGCTGCAGCTTCGTCTAGTCTAGAGCCGGGCGCCGTGTAGGAAGACTCGCCCTAGCCACTATAGCGACCCCACCCCCAACTCTAGCTGAGAAGCACCCTCCATCCACTTCCCCCTTTCCGTGTGCCCAAAAGCCCGCCCGCCCGGTTTATGAGCCCCTTTCCGATTCCCTCACCCAATCTCATGAGAAGCAAGCCCAGCAGGCCCAGCCTTAACCTGTCCCCAGACAGCCAGCCCTCACCAGGCTGCTGGAATTGCTAAATGCTCCGCCACGAAGCAAGCTCTCCCGATCCCGAAGACGACAGATGCGGAAGTGGCTAAAGAAGTCGGAGGAAGAAAGTTGTTGGGCAATTGTATGCGCGAGGGTACATTATAAGTATTCTGAGAATTGGCAACATTGACAGAAAGGGGAAGAAAAGGGGGTAGGAATAAACTTTTTTAGGTGTAGCTATACTAAAGTAAGTAGTCGGCCTAACCTTCGGTTCCCGTAACCAAGTTTTTCTTTCTCACTCCTTATGTTATGTACTTTTTCTTACTTAATCCATACTTTTTTACCTTTTCTGAAGTGTGGGGCAAAGGGTGCCCTCTACTTATACTTCTAACTAAAGGCGAACTGCAGGCATTGCAAGCAAACAAAGCGCCCCCGCCCGTTTGAGTCGCGAAGGGGCCGCTTGCTTAAAAAATTTATTTTATATAAAATAATAGATATATAATTATATAATAGATATATAATTATATAATTATATCTATAAACTAAGAAAATCCGTTTTTTTTATCCAATTGTTCATTCCCGGGAAGAGGAAGAAGCAGATAGAGCAAAGGCCTCCTCTTTCCTTCCGTCCGCTCTTCCCGAAGTGGGCGAATTGCATGTAGAGATCCGCAGGGGCTTATAGTTTAATTGGTTGAAACGTACCGCTCATAACGGTTATATTGTAGGTTCGAGCCCTACTAAGCCTACCACCCCCTTCTCTGCACCCGATACAAGGCAGTCGAAGTCCTCGCCACCCTGCAGATCTCAATCTAGCGACGGCACCTGGAACCGCACAGCTTCCGCTGCCCTTCGGGCACGCCTCCTACGCTCTTGCGGCATGCCCCCTTCGGGCAATACGGCTTTCGTGAGTAATACGCGAAGCAGCTGAGCGATAGCTCTCTTCGATCGCTATATTCTTGCGATAGCGAAGGCGTAGTTCATCCTCTAAGAGAGAGTAGATGCGAAGATTCGGATCGAAGATCTTCGCTTGGGCCGTCTCGCGAAGATCGGCACTCGAAGGCTTGAGGAGCAGCCCGCTAAAAGGGAAGCCGTGGAGACGGCGGACTCGCCAGTCAGGCACACCGTGAAGCTGACTACAGCAGACCGGGAGGTTACAATTCCAGTTTTCCTGTTTCAATTTCCGGGACTGAATGTAGGAAGTGCAGACGGTGGATCGGGTGTGAACATTCAACCAAAGGCGTCTTGGGTATCGGCAATAGCTAAGCATTGTGGCCATCACAGTTCAAGCTACATATGGCTGGCGTACAACCTACGGGCTTCTTAGCCAAAAGAAAAACAACAAAAAAGGATGCCCGGTTTGGTACCTTTAGTCTAAGATTAGACAAAGAGCAAGGAGGATATGAAGCACTGCCGGGTAGACCATGGCTCCAACCGGGGTGGTTCATGACTGGGCTAATAAAAAGCAGTCTCAAGCAGGGAAACGCGGGATGGAAGGCGGAAAAGGCTTGGCTTTGTTTCACAGAAAAAGGACTAAGGAAATTGAGTTTCCGTAGTGGCGATGCTGGCGTCAGTTGACCTGGTTGAAAAATATAGAATATATAAGGGTGATTCCGCTAGCCAAATCGCACTAATGCGATTCATTCGCCCTACTATCCTACGGAGCAATTAAAACTCTTAGTAAGACTGGGCTCGGGCGACTCGTTCTATTCTCTCTGAGGTCGGGTAGGTGAAGCGTCTAGCTTAGGGGGGCGCGTCGAATCGCTGAAAGGCCTTGGTGAGTCTCCAATTTTGTAATCTGAAGATAGAAAACCAAAATTTTTCCAAACTTCACTTCAATAGTCTCGTATCCACGCTGCCCCGACTCCAAACTCGATGTTTGTTAACTAAGCAGGGCATTCCCAAACTCTTTTTTATCAAACAAACTCCTTTCTCGTTCCGCCTTTACCGGGCCGTTTTCATTATGTGTTCTTTGCAGTGTCTAGGGAGCTTAGGAGTGAGTTAAGCCAATGCGTACAAATAGACAGACCGGGTCATCCTTTTATGTTGAGGCCGGTGCAAGTCTGTCTATGATTCAGAGTATAGGTGGTGTTGAAGCTGGCTTATTCATGCTAGTCATCTTAGAGCTATGAGTCAGAACAATGTTCACCAACTCTTTTATAGTAATCTTGTTCATATATCGAAAAAGCTTTTGAATATGAGTTTAAATTGTTATAAAAAAGTGTTTTGTTGTCTCCTCCCCAAGGTAGCATTGCCGAGCGGGCGATCCCTGTCTTGTTTATGCAGCTAGCTTTTCTCCGTGGTACTCCAATTCTATTTGTGAGAGCTCGGCTACTTTTTTAAAAGGTGGTTACCTTAATTCTCAATAAAAATGCCTACCTATAAAGCGCTGAGTTGAAGAGGGAACAAGTCCCAAGATGATAAGTGGGGAAAAAGTAAAATTTTAATCTCTTCAAAGCTGAGCTTTTCGGTTCGCTCCCCCTATGTGGTCGGCCTTCTTACCAGTCTGCCCCCTTTCTCTTGATGGAATATAAACCCGAGCTCCAGCTTAGCTTGCGTTCTTCACCGGCGCTCGCCGGATGTATAACTCATCCCGCTCCAAAGGTAACGAGTCTTCTGTGTGTTAGAATCTTTACGGGAATGAATCGCATATGTTGGTTGAGAATTGCTCGGGAATTCATTGATAGTTATTTTGCCAGGTTCTAGGGTTGGGCTACTTTTCTTTTTTGTCGATCGAGCCGCTTTCCCTCATTCCACTCGTCCAGCCTTCTTCACGAACTTGTACAATAGACGCCACAAAGATAGCCAACTC